TTTTGGAGACCCACGTTCTACCGAACTGAACTAAGAGCGCTTTCTTATCACAATAGAGAAGACTGTGATTCTTTTTATAACCCCCATACATCTTGCATGCATATACTCTCATATATAGTATCATAAAATGAAAGATTATGTATGTCCAATTTAAGCGATCTCAATTGATCCCTCGTTACTGCTCAGAGGAGAAGTAATAGGTAGGGATGACAGGATTTGAACCCGTGACATTTTGTACCCAAAACAAACGCGCTACCAAGCTGCGCTACATCCCTTTCAATTGGTCTACAGTGTCATTGTAAAGAATCCCTGTCTTGTTTTCCATATCGTTATTTCTTCCATTAATATACACAACTTATCTTGTCATTTCTTCTTTTTTTTTTTGGTCTCCTATCATATAACATATAATAATAATAAAAGACTTATATACATATGAAATCCACCGTAAAAAAAAATGAATAGTTTTCGGGAATGCTCAGGAAGAAAGGGACGTATTTTTCTCTTTTAAGAAATGAAACAAAATCCGAATCATTGTACATTTCAATTTGAATTAGGGATTCCGCGTACAAATACAAGTAGTCCTTAACTACATATGCATCTGATCATATATGTATTACCATTATGTATTACAATAAAGAAGGAGGATTTTCAATGCGAGATCTAAAAACATATCTCTCCGCGGCACCGGTACTAAGTACTCTATGGTTCGGGTCTTTAGCAGGTCTATTGATAGAGATCAATCGTTTCTTCCCGGATGCGTTGACATTCCCTTTTTTTTCATTCTAGTTATTGACATGGGAAGGGTTGAAGAAGATTAGAGATACAATCAAATATCTGTGACTAATTCCTCTCCCCCTCTTTTTTCTCTTTTTCGAAAGGGAGGAAAGAGAAAGAATAAAAGTGGATTCAACCTCAGCGAAACTAGGGTTCAGTCTCTAATTAAATTAATAATAGAGTGAGAGCGAAAATGGAAATGTGGGTCTAGGGCAACAGTATCATGCAAGATACTTAAATAAAATACTGTACTGCAATTCTAAATATAGTTAGAAATCATTGTATTACTTATTATTTTTATTTACTATTCATTGCAACGAAATCTTTTATAATTAATTTAAATTGGATTTCGAGTTAGCAACTTCTTTTTTTTGTTCCTTTCTTCTTCGCTTCGGATCGAAAAAATAGAAGAGTTGAGTGAATCAAAAACCCAAAGGAGGTTCATGGCCAAGAGTAAAGATGTCCGAGTAACGGTTATTTTGGAATGTACCAGTTGTGTCCGAAATGGTGTTAATAAAGAATCAACGGGCATTTCCAGATATATTACTCAAAAGAATCGACACAATACCCCTAGTCGATTGGAATTGAGAAAATTCTGTCCCTATTGTTACAAACATACGATTCATGGGGAGATAAAGAAATAGATCGAACCGAGTGCCTGTGTGTCACCCTTCCAAGGAACAGGAAAAATGACATATTATATATATAACCTATATTTAAATATAAACAAATCTATATATAAACAAACCAAATCCTATTTCTTAATTCTAATTCATTTGTGATTGTGATTTGACCGAAATAGGATTTTCGGGATAAGGAATAAATAAACCATGGATAAATCCAAGCGACCTTTTCTTAAATCCAAGCGATCTTTTCGTAGGCGTTTGCCCCCGATCCAATCGGGGGATCGAATTGATTATAGAAACATGAGTTTAATTAGTCGATTTATTAGTGAACAAGGAAAAATATTATCTAGACGAGTGAATAGATTGACCTTAAAACAACAACGATTAATTACTATTGCTATAAAACAAGCTCGTATTTTATCTTTGTTACCTTTTCTTAATAACGAGAAACAATTTGAAAGAACCGAGTCGACCGCTAGAACTACTGGTCTTAGAACCAGAAAGAAATAGGCTTACTCTTCAATGGAATCAAAATTCCAATCCGAACTCAAACGCCGATTGATGTTTTGTTCGAAAAATCGGAGAATACAGATTTGATTGTCGTGTCGTAAGACAAAAAAAAAGAATCGGGGAAGAAGAAGAAATCTTTTTTTTTATTGAACGCATTCGCTCATTTTGACGACTTTATCATATTTTATTATACTAATTTCTACTCTACCTTCCCGGAGTTCATTCTCCGGGGAACTCCATTAAAATTATTCCGGTGGATTTCTTCCAATCCCCTTATTTTATGATCTCATTGGAAATCATATAAAGACAATTCTTATTTGATATAGCTATTTGTGCAAGTATTTTACGATTAAGAAGCAATTGCCTCTTGTACAGATCGTGTATTAATCTACTATAACTATAGGATACCCTATTCTCGCGAATTACTGCATTTATCCGAGTGATCCACAAACGACGAAAATCTCTCTTTTGCCTATCTCTATCCCGATGAGCCGAAACCAAAGCTCTTATTTTCTGTTGAGTAATAGTTCGAGTAAGTCTCGAATGAGCCCCCCGAAAGCTTGATGCAAATAAACGAATTTTTGTTCTAC